AGCTATTGTTCTTGAGAAATGACCAGGTCTGGCCCATTCCTCGAAAGAAGTTTTTACGGGATCCCTATCTACCAAAATTTTAACTTCTGGTTCCGGCGAACGAATAATCATTGAGTCCTCCTCTTTCCGGACAACACATACAAAGAGACCCGCCAATAAATAGTTAAGTAATTAGTGAACCTATGAGAGATGTTTAGACTTAGTTTTTTTCTCTTCACATCTCCCATCTATCTATTTTCTTTAGTTATTCACTAGAGCAATTATGATCTGGAAGTCGATCCGGGGCAAGTGTTCGGATCTATTATGACATATCTGTGAGGCGCTTAACGGACCTTTTTAATCTTATAAACCCTTTTTCTTGGCTTTGAATTGACTCAAAAACCATTTTTTTGTGCAATCTAGTGTATTCATATCTCAATTATAAGTTACTAAACGGAACTACTTTATACTTTATGTCTTGCATGCATATAACATATTAATGTGACTCTATTCCGTACTCTATTCAAAATTTGGCGAGAAGTAATTACTAAACTAAGAGACATCTCAGTATTTATATTTAGTTATTCGAAGGTTTTTTTATTAGTTTTAAAAGCAGAAACTAAAAAGATTCTCTACTTTATCTGTATATCGATTTATCTGTATATCGATCTGTATATCGATCTGTATATCGTTTATTCCTACGAAATATTAGACGAAATAGAACGATCTTTAGAAGGGATATAATGAAATTCTTTGATTGGTTCTTCCCAGAAAAACGATCCGTTTTAGTTATTTGACGACCGATAGGGACAACAAATAATTAATTATAACAAATAGAAATAGAAAAAATTAGAAATGGAAACTAAATAACTAAATAAACATAACAGTGTTCTTATTCAAACCGCCTTGTAATCTTCAACCAATTCTGTGCTTCAATATAATTGCCAGGAGTAAGCGCTATAGCTTGTTTCCAATACTCGGCGGCTTGATCGAACCAAGCCTCCGCAATTTCCGAATCCCCTTGCTGAACGGCCTGTTCTCCCCGGTCGGAATAGGGGGGTAAATTCCTTCCCTTAGAACCGTACTTGAGAGTTTCCGACCTCATACGGCTCAGCGGTCAAATTCTTTTGATGTAATCTATCGTATCTAATTGAATGAGATTTCTCATAGATATATCGCGATCCCTTTTTTTCTCGAGTTAACCAAAAGAAAGAGGTTAATTACATGAGTTTCAAACTAAAAATTTTCTTAATAATCAGTTTTATCTTTTCTCCCACCTTCAGAACAATAAAGCATAAGCATTTTCACTATCATTAGAATTTTCTGTAAAGGTAACTATCTCGGTTTCATATATAAATTTATATAGAATCTTTGAAAAAGACCTTCCTTCATAAGAAGGAAAAGACTTACTATCTTTGGGATCTGATGCTACACCGCTGCTCAATACCTTAGGGGATCCACTTTATTACATAAGTTGATTCCTAACTTTTATCTCATATCATGACATAAGTAAGCAGTTCTTATTGTATCGGACCAAAACCTCGCGAATTTATCTTTACGGCGCTTCCTCTATCAATTAGATCCTTTATCCATAGAATAAAGTATTTAGGCATACCTATTTCTTCATATTAATATTTCTACTTTAATATGAAGTTTATTTCTTTACTACAGCTGATAAAAATCGTTGTTTTGAACGATACATATGTAGAAAGCCTACCTTTTTTATAGTATTTATTAACGGATTTCTTCTTTCCCTTTTTTTTTATTTCTATAGTGGAGATAGTCGCACGTAATGACAGATCACGGCCATATTATTAAAAGCTTGTGGTAAGAACGGGTTTCGCTCTAGTGCCCGAAAATAATATTCCAAAGCTTTTGTATGTTCTCCGTTCCTTGTATGGATAAGGCCTATGTTATAGAGTATATAACTTCGATCATAAGGATCAATTTCCAGTCGCATAGCTTCATAATAATTCTGTAAAGCTTCCGCATAATTTCCTTCGGATTGAGCCGACATCCGTTACGGTCGTCATTCGATTCAAAGAATCTCCGTTCCAGAACCGTACGTGAGATTTTCACCTCATACGGCTCCTCCTTTCTGTGCATAATGAAAAAAAGACATGGAATCAAAAAAGATTGAAAGATTTTCATTATAAACTGAGCGGGGCTGGTGTTTTTACAAGAAATCTCTAGCCAACCTTCTTGTAAAAGATCTTTCCTTAACATCAAGCATGTTGGTATTATATTAGATAAAAAAGGCGACCCCAACAATTTCTTTGTCTTCAACGCCCTTAAATTTGCAGGAATTAGTCACTTCAACAGTCTTCGATGGTTATACGGGTATCCAAAATACGAACGAGATGGATGTTTGTTGTCCCAACCATTCTTGTTAGTCCCGATCCTGATAAGTAAAGGGAATCATTTCTAACAAAGTTTTCGTGTGTTGATTCCTAGGGGTAGTGCTTCTTCCCCTATGCCTCCTATTGGTACTAGTGGAGTAGGGTTAACTTAACCTATAGGTGTAACCTTTCGCTCAATACTCTAGAATCGACAATTGAAGCATCTGAGGCTGCATTAATCGGGGATACACGATAGAAGGGGTTGCTTTATTTACAAACTTCACCTTCAACAAGCGTAGATTTTTTTCAATAATTTTTTCTTCCTATTCCGAATAATTAATAATAATGTTGTCTTTCTCTTAAGACTGAGAGCGGTAAAAAAAAAATAAAAATAATCAAATCGCACCATCTCTGTAATAGGTGAATGCCTCTTTTTCTCCTGAAGTTGTCGGAATTATTCGTAATAAGATATTGGCTACAATTGAAAAGGTTTTATCAATAAAATTTCCATTTATCCCAGATCTAGACATAGGTGTATTAATCCATTCTATAATTTTTTTGAATTTCCTTTCGTGAGAAAATGATCCCACAAACAAAGGAATTGTACAGTACGAAATAACGTAAAAATGGATTCATTAAAACAAAAAGACGCCCTTGTTACTCAAATTGTTTATTTTTGACAGGAATCAATAAAAAATTTTTAATATTTGAATCCGATTAGATTTCATCCAAATGTAGTAATAGAAAAATGAAGGGAACTATTCCGATTTCATTGAAGTTGAAGAATCAAAGAATTTCTCCTAGAGATTAGGATAATTTGAGAAGTTTTGATTCCAAAGAGGAAAAAGAGTCGAATAATAATTCTATGATTAAAATGGAATACCGTCTGTTTTGTGTTGTGTGTATAGTGGGTATAGTGGGTATACGCATACAATCAAATATAAAAATCCAAAGGGCGGTTCATGAATTTGGAATAAATCTATGGGTTAAGAGGTTGAAGTAAGGAATTCTTGTTGAAAAATCGAAAACAGGAAAGGGATTTTAGAATTTTTATGAAAATGGAATAATAGTTTAAACTAAAATAATAGTTTAAACTAAATAGAATCGTGGTATAAAGGTAGCCATTAAACATAGTCTAAAAAAATAGATCGATCGGTGGATTCGTTCCAATTGAGTGATTTAATCCGGTATAAATATTAGAAAGGGCTGATATCTTCGCAAACATGAATAGATATATATCTTTATTTAAATATTTAAATTTTACAATTTTTTTCATAAAAAAATTATCTTTATCCCGAGCCTCGGAGGAAGGATTTATCTTTGATGAAAAGTTTTATACTTTTAGAGTTACATTTTTATAGTGAAAATGGAATGTACATACCTATAAAAAATGAATATAAATGACTCACTATTTACTCGGTTTTTGGGCCATAATCATTATGTAGGAGAGATGGCCGAGTGGTTGAAGGCGTAGCATTGGAACTGCTATGTAGACTTTTGTTTACCGAGGGTTCGAATCCCTCTCTTTCCGTATCCTTCACCTAATTCATCAATGTTACTGGCCACAATGCATCAAATAAGAATGGATACTCCAACAGCTAGCCCGTATCTTTTCTTTGATATGGATTCTTTATTCCTAATCCTAATTTCTGTGGTACGAAAATACTGGACAAAATGGACAAGGAATTAAAATCCCCTACTGATCTAGAGATACATGAATGAGAGAAAAATCCCCAGACCAAACCCCTTAACTTAACTCAGTCCCTTTACTTAAGCGAAAAAAGGGGGCAAAATTGGCCGAACCCTATGTTATTTTAGTTAGGGTTAAGTCTGACGAGAGTAATATTCTACAACTAGCAATTCATTTATTTTCAAACCGACCCATTTACTATCTATTATTTGATTGACTAATCCTTTATATTGTAATGGGTGAAGAGTCAAATGTTTTGGTAATTCCTCCGGGGGGGATGAATCAAGATGATTTTGAATCAGAGCCTTAGATTTTTGCTCATCTCTCACCGTAATAATATCTCTGGGTTTGCATCGATAACTTGGTATATCTACTATACGACCATTAACTAAAATATGCCTATGGTTAACTAATTGGCGGGCTTGAGGAATAGTCGAAGCCATACCCAATCGAAAAAGGATGTTATCCAAACGCATTTCAAGTAATTGTAGTAAAACCTGACCGGTTGACCCTTTGGCTTTTCCGGCGATACGAACGTATTTAAGTAATTGTTGTTCCGTAAGACCATAATGAAAGCGCAATTTTTGTTTTTCTTCTAAACGAATACGATATTGCGATTTTTTGCCGGGGCGCGATTGGGTTCGAAGATCGTTTCCGGCCCTAGGCTTTTTACTAGTTAGCCCCGGTAAAGCCCCCAGACGGCGGATTTTTTTGAAACGAGGTCCTCTGTAACGCGACATAAAGACTCCTTTTTTTTATGAAATTTCATAAACCAAAATTAAAACTAAACTAAAATATGATAAATGAAGCGAAATTTACTGAAGTATTACAAAGAATAATTAGAGGAATTGTATCAATATCCGGACCTTATTGTATATAAATATTATATATATAATTGTATTATATAAAAAAAAATATAAATTATATAAATAAAAAAGAAAAAGAATTTGAAATAATAGAAAAAAAATGAAGGGCTCTTTTCTTGATTGATTTGTTCTACAGAGACCAAACCCCTCCAATCCAATTTTTATTCATAATTGGAAGTTTCTATGAAATAATAGAAAGGGCTCGGTGACCTTTAGGAAAGGGCAAAGAAGCTTTTCACTTTGATTTCATATTATCAATTATCTAAAAAATAAAACAAATGGAGAAAAGCCGGCTATCGGAATCGAACCGATGACCATCGCATTACAAATGCGATGCTCTAACCTCTGAGCTAAGCGGGCTCGCATAATATAAATTGTACACGTATACTAATTTAGTAAACTACTGCTACTAAGATCTTAACTTTTTATTCTTAGCTATTTCATAAGAAATATGATATAAATGTAAAAAAATTCAACTATAGAAACGAATAAGAATGGAAAATCTAATTTCCAAAAACATTTCATTTTGATCTATTAATTTAGATCTATTTCTCAAATATATGTTTATCAATAATAAATATCTTAATTTGTTTAATTAGATACTAAGATTTTTTTATTATATCCATATTTAATCCATATTTAATTTACTATTTTTTTTAATATTGTTTTTTGATATTTTACTATATAATTACTATATAAAAATAAAAGAAAACTATAACTATATTATAACTATATAAAATATAAATTCGAAATAAAATATTTTAGTACATAGTTTTATATTTCTATATATTTAGTTATATTTCGAATTTGAAATCGAATTTGGTAACTAAAGTTAGTAATATAATCTAGTAATTAAGTTCTAGTAATTAAGTTAGAATCTTATTCTATAATTAGAATCGTAGAATATATTAAATTAATATAATTAATTAATATAATTAATTATTATATATATTTGAAATCGAAAATATAGAATTTATATAATAAAAAAGAATTTCCTATTTCATTAATATTCATTGATAACTCATTGATAACTAATTCGAAATTAACGGAATAATTAATTGATTAATTATATCCATTCGATTAGTTATGGCTATTAATGAAATTTGAAATTACTAAATTGCCCTTTGTCGTTTTTTTTATTATTTATTATGGTCTTCCCTAAGAAAAGGATAAAAAGAGAAAAGTGCAATCCAGATCATAATGAAACATTCCTATGGTTTCATTCGGAAAGGCGAAACCTAAGACGAAAAAAAAAAAGAATCGACCGTTCAAGTATTAAAAATTGCACACTAAAAATGATAGAAATAGGGACATGTATAAGTCTAATATATATATTATAATAGATATATGTTATGTGGTATATATCTATATTGAATTTCTGATTGGACCAAGTATGGTTTCCAATAGAGATGAAAGAAGATAGATACGAAATCAAATAGGAGCAAACACTTTTCAATACAGGAATCGATATCTAATGAATTCCACGGTTCCAGCATAATAAAAATGGAAATGAACGAAAAGGGGTAAACGGCATCATGATGTGATCCTAATCACATCACAAAAAAAAGGGGGGATATGGCGAAATTGGTAGACGCTACGGACTTAATTGGATTGAGCCTTGGTATGGAAACCTACCAAGTGATAACTTTCAAATTCAGAGAAACCCTGGAATTAAAAATGGGCAATCCTGAGCCAAATCCCGTTTTATGAAAACAAACAAGGGTTTCAGAAAGCGAGAATAAATAAAGGATAGGTGCAGAGACTCAATGGAAGCTGTTCTAACAAATGGAGTTGGCGGCGTTGTGTTCGTAAAGGAATCCTTCCATCGAAACTTCCGAAAGGATGAAACATATATACATATGTATACTTACTGAAATACTATCGCCAAATGATTAAAAATGATTAATGACGACTCCAACCGGTTCTATAATTTTTATATATCTATTTAGATGAAAAATAGTCATTGATCAAATTATTCACTCCATCATAGTCTGATCGATCTTTTTAAGAATTGATTAATCGGATAAGAATAAAGATAGAGTCCCATTCTACGTGTCAATATCGACAACAATGAAATTTATAGTAAGAGGAAAATCCGTCGACTTTAGAAATCGTGAGGGTTCAAGTCCCTCTATCCCCAAAAAGACCTGGTTGCCTCGTTGCCTCCCTAATTATTTATCTTCTCATTTTATTATCGACTCGAAATTGGTTATGTTTCTCAGTCATTCTCACTCTACTCTTTCACAAACCTATCTGAGCAGAAAAATGTTTTCTTATCACAAGCCTTGTGTGTGATATATATGATAATGATACGTGTACAAATGTAAATCAGCATCTTTGAATAATGTGTTAAATTTGAATAATTAACAATCCATATCATTATTTGTACTGTATTGAAACTTACAAAGTTTTCTTTTTGAAGATACAAGAAATTCTACAAGGGCCTGGATAATACTTTGTAATATCTTTTAGTTTTTTTAATTGACATAGACCCAAGTCCTATATTAAAATAAAATGAGGATGATGCGTCGTGAATGGTCGGGATAGCTCAGCTGGTAGAGCAGAGGACTGAAAATCCTCGTGTCACCAGTTCAAATCTGGTTCCTGGCACATGAGTAATTTGTAT